CCTATTTTTTATCACATACACTATGTTGACATAGTGCCCCAAAAAGAAACCAAAAAGAAAATGAAGTCTTTTCTTGAAAAAGGTAATTTTTACTAATTTTTTGTTTTTGTAATGTAATAATAATAAGAAAAGCAAGATTCTGATTCCTTCATTACCAAAAATTTTTGGTATTTTTGGTCATATCCATTATTTGGTATTGTGGGGTCTTTAGAAAGTCCTTGTTTACTGGAAGGTCAGAACGAGGAAATAAGTTGATCAAAATTTATCACCGTGCGATTATTCAATATAATACAAGAACAAGAATTTCTATTTTCGAATGGAGGGTTCATAATGTAAAATTTATAAGATCTTATAAATTTTTAGAAAATTTGTTTCGTAAAAATCATGAATTTTTCGGAGCATTAAAGATTTTATCGAAAACTTACAGCAGCTTGCCAAACAAAGGCTAAGAGCAAAAATAGTACAGGTATGACAGGCATAACATCTACGATAGGATTGAAAAAGGCATAAGCCTCGGGCAATTTGCCGAAGAAAAAACTACTCGAAGAAAGGGTAGAATTAAGACAGATACAGATTAAACTAAAGATATTAAGCATAACAAACATTTCATTCTTGTAGATTAGAAAATTAGATTTTGATTGAGTTCTTTTTATGAGGGAAAAATTAAAAGGTAGGTCAAAAAACCCTCTTGTTCTTCGAGCGCTCTCAAATCAAAAATCTTCCCTTTCATTCTCAAATGAGAATACAAGGAATTTTAGTTTCATACAATATCTTAATTTAATTTTATGGAATGATCAATCATTTTTTTCTATATTTTCATGTGTTGAATCCTAACAGTAATATATTTCATATATATTTGAATTGGGATTGACGAACGACTAATACTAATATTAGTCTTTATTAGTATTAAAGAGAAATTCGAAATCGAAATGGGGCGTGGCCAAGTGGTAAGGCAACGGGTTTTGGTCCCGTTATTCGGAGGTTCGAATCCTTCCGTCCCAGAGCGTCTACATGAGAAAGGAAAGATTCTTCTCTTTAACAAATTTCTCTTTAAGTTTGGAAATTTTTTTCTTTAATCTTGGATATAGTGTCACCTTTTGTTCTGATTTTTCTATAAAAATAAAACTTTTTTCATTTTGTTTTTCACAAATGCGATTGAGTGTACGGGTAAAAATAAAGATATTTCATTGAATTCTAAATTCAAAACAATTTTTGGGTATATCATTAAGAGACTACTATTTTAATAGTCATATTGAAGTAAGTTACTTAGGAAAACTCTTTTTTCCATGAAATCTGAATTCTCGTATTATGTGATTCATTATGGAATTCTGAATTGAAAGAGAAAAAGGGATCCTTTTCTATTTCATACTCATGAAAACAAAAATTCTTTTTTTTATGAATCCGGGTACTCGAAGAAATTTGAAAAATATATATTATAAATATAGAGAAACTTATGACTTTTTCGAATTATTGGAATAGCTTATATTTTGTTAATAACTGATTTTATTCCGGAATTGGAAAATCCATAGGGCTGTTCTTTTTAGATTTAGAGTTTATTTGTCCGAGAAGAATTTTTTCCATAATTTAACATAACATCCCGAATGATCTGTTGAAGATTTTAATTCGATTTAAGGAAATGGATTCACTTTTCTTTTTTCTTTTTTAGAAATTTCTTTCACCCAGAGGGGCGAAATAACTTAAATCCTTTATAATATAAGACTTTTTCCAGATAATTATTTACCTTTCCCTAGATACATACATAAAAAATATTTTGTATCATTGAGCCAATGACTATTCATGATTCCATATCGAATCAATTGCATACCGTTTCAAAATAAAATTTAAAATGAGAGGAGTGTTATGGTAAAACTTCGTTTAAAACGATGTGGTAGAAAGCAACGTGCGACTTGAAGGACATAATTCACTGTGGATTCTTACATCCGCCATTTTCTATAGGAATGAAGATGCTCTGGAATCGACATAGTTTGTTCTGTTCCTATTAGGAACCCAATTTGTATTGGGTTGGTAAATAGGAATAATACATGATGAAGCTCGAGCAAAACGTATTGATTCATTTATCGGGGGGGCGAATCTAGGGTTAGTAACAATTAATAAATTAGACTACTTTGTTAAGTATATCCTCAATATAGAAATTAAAATTTTAAATTACAGGATTCAAATCCCAACAAGTTTGAAATAAAATAAATAACATTTTTTATATTACAAGGGAAAAAATCGTTCATATTATCTTTCCATAGATAGAAGGAAATAACAAAAAACAAAAGGTATGTTGCTGCCGTTTTGAAAAAGGGGATAAGGATCACCGAAGTAATGTCTAAACCTAATGATTTTAAAAAGTAAAGAGAAAGAATTCCGGAACAAGGAAACACTATTTAAAATTGTCTCAATATTTTTTTTAATGATGGAGACTAAAAAAAGATTAGAGACGAAACAAACAAAAGAGGTTAGAGACGATTCAAGAAATACCTAAGGATTTACCTTCGGATTTTTTCAGAATTACCCAACTTGAGTTATGAGTACGAATGATATTTCGTTTTTTTTTCTTTTTTTATGTAAGTAAGAACAGAAAAACTTAAATCATAGTCTAAGTCATAAATTTTTTTATATATTTTACATTATATACAGAAATATTAGAATCATTTTTTCTCGAGCCGTATGAGGAGAAACCCTCTTATACGTTACGTTTCTAGGGGGGGTTATTTATCTATATCTATCCCAATGAGCGATCTATCGAATTGTTTCAATTGATGTTCAATCCCGACGAGAAGGAAGAGATCTTCGAAAGGTGGGTTTTTATGATCCAATGAAAAATCAAACTTATTTAAACGTTCCTGCTATTCGTTATTTCCTTGAAAAAGGTGCTCAACCTACAGGAACTGTTCATGATATTTTAAGAAAAGCAGAATTTAAAAAAGAATTCATAAAATAAAAAATTAGAAAAAAGAAAGGTAACTAGTATAAATTTGTGTGGTAATTATTTACTCACAATTGCTTTTTTCTTGTTCTATATTATGTTTTATATTTTCCATATTTATTGTTCAATACCAACACAAATCCTTATTTTATTTCATTTTTTTTTTATTTCATTTTTTTCTCAACAATTTATTCATATTGACAATGGTGTGTCGAACAAATATAATTCGATCGTAGATAAATAGATCTGTTTATTTCGATCCTTATTTTTTTATGGGTTTTTCCTTTACTTCATTCAAATTATGGGTTTGCCAAATTTACTATTTGTTATATAAGATATATTTTTTTAACGAAAAAAAAAAATTTCTATTTTATAAAAAAGTGGGGAGGTCTTTTAATGTAAATTTTTACATTTTTTTATCTGTCTTTAATTTAATCCAATCTACTTTGCTATTTTGTTTAATTGATCATCTAATCTTTCTTCTTTTGAATTCAAAATTCAATGTTTTTACGTAGTTCTATAGTTCAATTCTATTTTTTCCACTTATATATACATATTTATCTGGGTTGCTAACTCAATGGTAGAGTACTCGGCTTTTAAGTGCGATTATGGTTTTTTACACATTTGAATGAAGTAACGAATTCGTCCAGACTTTTGGTAGAGTCTATAAGACCACGACTGATCCTGAAAGGTAATGGATGGAAAAAACCGCATGTCGTAATAAAATAATAAGAAAAAATTGAATTTTCATTTTTCAATTTATTATTTTTATTTTATTTTAAGAAATTCACAATTAGAGTTTGGTCTAGTGAATAAATGGATAGAGCTCTATGGCTCTAATTCTGGTAAAAATAAAAAAAAAAAGAAACGAGCTTTTATTCTTAATTTTAATAATTTCCCGATCTAATTAAACGTTAAAAATAACTTAGTGCCTGATGTGGGGAAGGGATCTCCTGTAAATGGACCTTTGATTCTTTATTTTAAGAAAAAAAAAAAATCCTACCTATTTTCTATTATGGATTGGAAACTAATGTGTAGAAGAAATAGTATACTGACAAAAAAAATTTCCAAAGTCAAAAGAGCGATCGGGTTGCAAAAATAAAAGATTTTTTATCCTCTGATAATTTATTTAATAGAACGAAGATAAATCTATTGGATAGTAGAAGGGGAGAGGAAAAAGATCTGTTCATTGGACTCTGTATTTCCGGGGTATATATTTTTTTTTCATACATGATACATACTCTGTTCTGACCGTATTGCACTATGTATAATTTGATAATACAAGAAATACCTATTGTTTCTGGTTCAAGTAGAAATTGAAGTCAATGGAAGAATTACAAGGATATTTAGAAAAAGGTAGATCTTGGCAACAATATTTCCTATATCCGTTACTCTTTCAGGAGTATATTTATGCACTTGCTCATGATCATGGTTTAAATGGTTTGATTTTTTATGAACTCATAAAAGTCTTTGGTTATGATAATAAATCTAGTTTATCACTTGTAAAACGTTTAATTACTCGAATCTATCAAAAGAATTCTTTGATTTCTTCGGTTAATTATTCTAACCAAAATTTATTTATTGGTCACACTCACAACATTTTTTTTTATTCTCATTTTTATTCTCAAATTATATCAGAAAGTTTTGCAATTATTGTGGAAATTCCATTTTCCTTGCGATTAGTATCTTATTTAGAAAAAAAAGAAATACCAAAATATCATAATTTACGATCAATTCATTCAATTTTTCCTTTTTTAGAGGACAAATTATTGCATTTAAATTATGTTTTAGATATACTAATACCTCATCCTATCCATATGGAAATCTTGGTTCAAATCCTTCAGTGCGGGATTCAAGATGTTCCCTTTTTACACTTATTGCAATTCTTTCTTCACGAATACCATAATTGGAATAATCTCTCCATTACTCAGAAGAAATCTATTTATGTTTTTTCGAAAGAAAATAAAAGATTCTTTTGGTTCCTATATAATTCTTATGTATTTGAGTGCGAAATTTTATTAGTGCTTATTCGTAAACAATCCTCTTATTTACGATTAACTTCTTT